TTCAAGAGCTAAGACCATTCTAATGCTCCCTTTCGCCATGCATAAACTAAACCAACAATTAGGATAAGCACGAAAATGAAAGCTTCTATAAATACAGATACTCCTAATACATCGAAACTCATTGCCCATGGATAAAGAAAAACTGTTTCAACATCAAAAACAACAAAAACTAGAGCAAACATATAATAACGGATTCGAAATTGTAACCAAGCATCGCCCATTGGTTCTATACCCGATTCATAACTAGAAAGTTTCTCTGGACCTTTGGTAATGGGGGATAAAACTCCGGAAATTCGAAATGCCAAAATAGGAATAACGCTTGATATTATTAGAAATGTCCAGAAAATATCATATTCGTAAAGCAGAACCATAGGTACACTCCTATGAATGAGGGAAATAGACTAGATTAGTCGAGTCGAATTGGAATTAATTATCAACTGATTCATAACTCTTAACAATTTATTTTTGTTGAACCAACTCGTTTTGTTTGGTTGCTGTGTTACATGTCTCGTTTGTGGTACATGTCTCCTTTCAATATTCATTCACGATAATGTTTCTATTTACTTCAAATTTATTTCGATCTTGATATAGTATAAATATATTGCTTATTGCTCTTATACGGATAAGACTTTATTCTCGCTTTTTCACCCCACTCCGGATTCTCTCTAAAATATAAAATAAAATCGAAAACAAGGAATTCAAAATTGAATTCTTCAATTTTCTATTTATTTTTTTTTTAAGTATTGAAAGTATCGAAATTATTAAGTATTTATTAATTTATTAAAATCTATCTATTCGATATTTATTAGAGAAATTATTATATTATACAATAATATTTCAATTATTATTCTATAATTTCTATTCTACTAATATTCTATTCTATATATATAGAAATATAAATAATATTAAAATAGAAATAATATTGAAAATATATATTCTAATAATAATAAATATATATATATTATTATTAGAATAGGAACTTGTATTGAGTATTGATTTAGTATTGATTATTGATTTAGGAATTTCTATTGATTTAATACAGCAAAAAACTCTTTTGTTTTGCGCTTTATTTTATTATTTTATCAAGTAACATATACCAAGAAAAACCTATTTGACAATGTTAACAATGAAAGTTAGCAAAGATCTTTATTTTTCAAACTTCGACTGTTCCTAAACTAAATATAGAAACAGAGTAAGTTCTTCCTAAACCCATGTAACTTATTACTAGTGGATTCCATTTTTTGTTAGATTAGGTTGAAGTGTGTTTTTAACCGAGTTCATGGAATGATTTTGATTATAAAAATCAACTAAGGTTATATAGGTATTCCAAAGGCAAAGAAGTATCACTAACTCTTTTATTGTATTGCGGAATTCTATTGCGTGCGGAGAGTAGGAGAGGAAAATTAATATGTAATTAATCGTAGATTAATAATGAAGAAAATTTGGTTTGTTTAGTCAAGATTAGAAAAAATACCGATTGGATCTATTGAAATGCCTTTTTTTTTCATTTTCTTTTAGGGCTATACGGACTCGAACCGTAGACCTTCTCGGTAAAACAGATCAAACTTATTGTAATAAAAATGATTTGAACTGCTTCAAAGACCCAACATGCATTTTTTTGCATTGGGCTCTTGCATTAACTGATACATTAATTGATATAACTAATCATTTAGTCTACCATAATTCTCTTGACAGAAAGATAAGACGATGGCTCCCCCTGCTCTGATTTATTATTTAGATTCCGATCAGAAAGCATTACCAAAGTGTTTCAAAGAAGGACTACTCTGACGTAGGTCTGCTTTTGGCTTAGATCAACCTAAGTTAAATGAAGTCTCCATTGCCCCGCTTCTGCTTAATAAAGAATAAAATATGAAACTTCATACACCTTAAAGTTCATAGGATAGGACAAAAAGAGAATTTTTGAGGTCCTTATACTCATTATGCCTAGCATTGAATAAACTGGGTATTCACCTTATCAATATCTGAAATCGAAATCTAAGATGGGTTCTATTTGGCGGCTAAAAAGAGCACCTAAATTAGACCGAACCCCTTTGTCAAGCTATTGTTCTCTTATTCCCTAAAAGTCATGGAGTAAGACATTACCTTCTCAATAAGTCTTTTGATTACATGATGTACTCCTCTGAAAAACATTGGCGCGCGTGTAAACGAGGTGCTCTACCTAACTGAGCTATAGCCCTTGTGCTTGTGATACATATTTTATCATGTCGACAATCTCCTGTCAAGATAAATATTCCATGATGCAACATCTTATTTGTGCGATATGTTTGATTAGTATTGCTTATAAATGATATTCCATTTATAATCCGTCGATGCGACGAGTTCCATTGCTTTCTCTTTGTGATTATAAAAGACCTACTTAACTCAGTGGTTAGAGTATTGCTTTCATACGGCGGGAGTCATTGGTTCAAATCCAATAGTAGGTAGACCTTATTAGATATCAAAATCAATGGTATCTAATAAGTTTTTCTATCCATCTTGTTTTATTAATTTTTTATTTTTTCCATTCTTTTATATTTCATTTTTTTGTTTTTTGAATTCAAAAACTTTTCCGTGTATTTAGAATCCGATTCCACTTATGATTCTATTTATAAAATTAGAAAAATAAAAAATAGGGTGTATAAACAGAACTTCTGTTTATACAGAAGTTCCTTTGATGATTATTGATTATTCGGAAGGCACTAATTAGTTACGAAATCACAGTGATAGCCTCTACTCGAGCTCTAGCTCGTCTAAGAGCTAGATTTGCCTCAATTATTTGTCTCTTTCCTTCGGCTTTCCTTAAGCTAGCTTCTGCTATTTCAAGAGTTTGCTGAGCTTCTTGTGGATCAATGTCACTACCCTTCTCCGCATCATTTACTAAAATAGTAATCTCATTATTGCCTATTCTAGCAAAACCGCCCATCAGAGCCATCGTTAACCATTGTTCGTTAAGACGTATTCTCAAAATACCAATATCGACAGCCGTAGCAATAGGCGCGTGATTTGGTAATACGCCAATTTGTCCACTATTGGTAGATAAAATGATTTCTTTCACTTCTGAATCCCAAACAATTCGATTGGGAGTCAGTACACAAAGATTTAAGGTCATTTCTTCAAGTTGTTCTCCATTTCTAAAGTCGTAGCCTTCGCTGTAGCTTCATCAATGTTCCCTACCAAATAAAAGGCCTGTTCAGGGAGACTATCTAATTCTCCGGAAAGGATCAATTTAAACCCTCTAATTGTTTCTGCTAGACCGACGTATTTCCCCGGGGAACCCGTAAATACTTCTGCTACGAAAAAGGGTTGAGATAAGAAGCGCTCGATTTTTCGTGCTCTTGCTACAGTTAAGCGATCCTCTTCGGATAATTCGTCCAACCCAAGGATAGCTATAATGTCCTGAAGTTCTTTGTAACGTTGTAAAGTTTGTTTAACTCTTTGCGCAGTTTCATAATGTTCTTCACCAACAATCTGAGGTTGGAGCATAGTTGATGTTGAATCTAAAGGATCTACTGCTGGATAGATACCTTTAGCGGCTAATCCTCTTGATAGTACAGTAGTAGCATCTAAATGCGCAAATGTCGTGGCAGGAGCGGGGTCAGTCAAATCGTCCGCAGGTACATAAACAGCTTGAATGGAAGTTATGGATCCTTCTTTGGTAGAAGTAATTCTTTCTTGTAAAGAACCCATTTCGGTACTAAGAGTGGGTTGATAACCCACAGCGGAAGGCATTCTACCCAATAAAGCAGATACCTCTGATCCTGCTTGGACGAAACGGAAGATATTATCAATAAATAGAAGTACGTCTTGTTCATTAACATCCCGGAAATATTCCGCCATAGTTAGGGCAGTCAAACCAACTCTCATACGAGCTCCCGGTGGTTCATTCATCTGACCATAGACTAGAGCTACCTTCGATTCTGCAATATTTTCTTCATTAATTACTCCAGATTCTTTCATTTCCATGTAAAGATCATTTCCTTCACGAGTACGTTCCCCTACTCCGCCAAATACGGATACACCTCCATGAGCTTTCGCAATGTTGTTAATTAATTCCATAATTAGTACTGTTTTCCCCACCCCAGCTCCCCCGAAAAGTCCTATTTTTCCCCCACGCCGATAAGGGGCTAAAAGATCTACTACTTTAATTCCTGTTTCAAAAATGGATAATTTTGTATCTAATTGTATAAAGGCAGGGGCAGATCTATGAATAGGGGATGTTGTGCGAGTATCTACAGGACCTAAATCATCAACAGGTTCTCCAAGCACGTTAAAAATTCGTCCTAGAGTCGCCCCGCCGACTGGAACACTTAGAGGAGCTCCCGTGTCAATCACTTCCATCCCTCTCATTAAACCATCCGTAGCACTCATAGCTACAGCTCGAACTCGATTATTTCCTAATAATTGCTGGACTTCACAAGTCACATTAATTTGTTGTCCAACAGCATCTCGCCCTTTAACTACCAAAGCATTGTAAATATTTGGCATCTTGCCCGGTGGAAAGGCTACATCTAGCACCGGGCCAATGATTTGAGCGATCCGCCCCAGGGCCTTTTTTTCAAACGCGGAAACTCCAGGACCAGAAGTAGTAGGATTGATTCTCATAATAATAAATAAAAATAAAAAATATGTCGAATTTCTTTTTCAAAAAATTTTGAATCCAAAATAAATGTTCGATAGCAAGGTGATCGATTAATTCAATTCAATACGAAACGAACGGGGTTTAGCACTCCATTTTGTTGGTACCATCCAACGAATCCAATTTAATTGTTTACTTATTTGCTTTTCAGTTTCAATGAGTGGATTTTCAAGTTCAACTAAGGCATTTTTAAAATAAAATCGATTTTATTTTAAAAATATCAAATCAAGTAGATGAATAAAAAATCGTCAGGAAGCCTTTACATTTATCTATCATTATAGACAATACTTGATCCTATGGAATTCGAACCGGAACTCTATTTAATTTAATTTACGATTCATTATTTCTATATAATGGGCACTTA